GAAGACTTAAAAGATTGGAATAGAGAAATGCATGTTAAATGCACCTATAATGGTATTCAATTATCAGAAACCGAATTTCCAAAAAATTGGTTGACAGACGGTATTCAGATAAAGATCCTATTTCCTTTTTGCCTTAAACCTTGGCACAGATCTAAGGTGCCACCCCCCCAGAAAGATCTGCTGAGAAATAAAGAGCAAAAAAACGATTTTTGTTTTTTAACAGTTTGGGGAATGGAAACTGAACTTCCTTTTGGTTCTCCCCGAAAACAACGTTCATTTTTTGAACCCATTTTTAAAGAACTCAGAAAAAAAATTATCAAATTGAAAAAGAATTCTTTTTTAGTTATACAGGTTTTAAAAGAAAGAATCCATTTTTTTTTTTCCTTTTCAAAAGAAAGAAAAAAATGGGTCATGAAAACCATTCTATTTTTTAAAGGAATAATAAAAGAACTTTCCAAAAGAAACCCAATTCAATTATTTGGATTAAGAGAAATATATGAATTGAGTGAAACTAAAAAAGAAAAAAATGGGGTAATCAGTAATGGGATGATTAATGAATCGTCCATTCAAATTCGATTTATGGATTTGACAGATTCTTCATTGACAGAAAAAAAAATGAAAGATCTGGCTCATAGAACCAGCACAATCAGGAATCAAATAGAAAAAATTACAAAAGATAAGAAAAAAGGATTTTTAACTCCGGAAATCAATAGAAATATTAGTTCTAATAAAATAAGTTATCCTAATAAACTATTAGCATCAATAAAAAATATTTGGCAGAAATTAAAGAAATTCAAAAGAAGAAATGTTCGATTAATCCGTAAATCATATTCTTTTTTCAAATTTTTAATTGAAAGTATATATATAGATATACTTCTCTGTATCATTAATAGTCCGAGGATCACTATACAACTTTTTTTTGATAATTCAAAAAAAATGATCGATAAATACATTTACAATAATGAAACAAATAAAGAAAAAATTGCTAAAACAAATAAAAATACAATTCCTTTTAATACAATTCGTTTTCTTTTTATTTGGACTATAAAAAAATCAATTTCGGATATTAGTAATAAAAATTCAAAGATTTTCTTATCCTCCTTCTCACAAGGATATGTATTTTACCAATTATATCAAACGCAAATTTGTAATTTATATAAGTTAAGATATGGCCTTCACTATCACGGAACATCTTTTTTTCTTAAGAATCAAATAAAGGATTATTTTGAAACAATTTTTTATTCTGAATTAAAACATAAAAATATTTTGAATTCGGAAATGGAAATGATTCAATGGAAAAACTGGTTAAGGGGTCATTATCAATATGATTTATCTTCGATTAGATGGTATCTATTAGTACCACACAAATGCCGAAATAGATTCAATCAAGCACGTATAGTGCAAAATAAAGATTTAAACAAAAGGCATTCAGATGAAAAAGATCAATTAATATTAATTAATTACAAAAAATTAAATGATTTTGAATCAAATTCATTATCAAATTCAAAATATAACCTTCAAAAATACTATGGATATGACCTTTTCTCATATAAATCGATTAATTATGAAAATAAGAAGGATTCACATATTTATGTATCACCATTACGTTTAAATAATAAACAAGAGATTTCTTATAATTACAACAAGATATATAAAAAAAGTAAATTAATTAATATGCCAGGAGGTATTATCCCTATTAATTTAGAAGATGATGATATTCTAAATCTGGATAAATTTACAGATAGAAAATATTTTGATTGGAGAATTTTCGATTTTTGTTTTTGTCTTCGAAATAAAGTCAATATTGAGTCCTGGATTGATATCGATACCAATAGTAATAAAAATACTAAGACTGGGGTTAATAATTATCAAATAATTGATAAAATGGATCAAAAAGGTCTTTTTTATCTTAAAATTTCCCAAAATGGAAGAATTACGGCATCCAACAAAAAAAAAGACCTTTTTGATTGGATGGGAATGAATGAAGAAATACTAAGTCGTCCCATATCAAATCGAAACCTTTGGTTCTTTCCAGAATTTGTGCTGCTTTATAATACATATCTTATGAAACCGTGGATCATACCAATCCAACTACTTCTTTTAAATTTTAATGAAAATGTTAGTGAAAATAAAAACATCACTAGAAAGAACAAAAGGGATCTTTTTCTATTTTCGAATGAAAAAAAATCGATTGAATTAGAGAATCGAAATCAAGAAGAAAAAGAATACGCAATTCGAGATAATCTTGAATCAGATGCACAAAATCAAGCGAATCTTGGATCACTTCTCTCAAACCAAGAAAAAGATATTGGAGAAGATTATGCAAGCTCCGATATGAAAAAACGTAGAAAGAAAAAACAATATAAGAGCAACACGGAAGCCGAGCTTGATTTTTTCCTAAAAAGGTATTTACGTTTTCAATTGAGATGGGATGATTCTTTAAATCAAAAAATGATCAATAATATCAAAGTATATTGTCTCCTACTTAGACTGATAAATCCAAGAGAAATTGCTATATCCTCTATTCAAAGGGGAGAAATGAGTTTAGATATTTTGATGATTCAAAAGGATTTAACTCTTACAGAATTAATGAAAAAGGGTATATTAATTATCGAACCAGTTCGTTTGTCTATAAAAAATGATGGACAATTGATTATGTATCAAAGTCTAAATATTTCATTGTTTCATAAGAGTAAGCCCAAAATTAATCAAATATACCGAGAAAAAAGCTATGTTGCTAAGATTAATTTGGATAAATCCATTGCAAGACATCAAAGAATGGCTGAAAATAGATACAAAAATAATTATGATTTGTTGTTTGTTCCCGAAAAAGTTTTATCCACTAAAGGACGTAGAGAATTAAGAATTCTAATTTGTTTCAATTCGAGGAAGAGAAATGGTATTCATAAAAATCCAGTATTTTGCAACAACATAAAAAACTGGGGTGAATTTTTGGATAAAAGAAAACATTTTGATAAAAAGAAACTAATTAAATTAAAGTTCTTTCTTTGGCCTAATTATCGCTTAGAAGATTTATCTTGTATGAATCGATATTGGTTTGATACCAATAATGGGAGCCGCTTCACTATGATAAGGATACATATGTATCCACGATTGCTAATTTGTTAATTATGCGTTTTTCATATATATTCTGTACCATATATGTATGGTATATGAAAAAAGGAGTTGCACCTATGTATTGTTTTACCTTCCAGTCTGATACATAAATACTAATTCAATGCATTTATCAATATCCAATAGATCTATAAATGATTAACGAAATCTTCTTTTTTTTTCTTTTTTTATTTATTATTAGATTTCGATCCAAAATTTTTTCTCTTTTCTAAATGTAGAAATATATCACCCTTTCCTATTCCTATACTAATTTTCATATTCCTATTCCTCTATTCCTACACGAATAAAATGGAAAAGAAAATTGGATTGATTAATTTTATTTGATAAAATTAGGAGTTCATAAAGAAATTAAGATTATTGTGTATACCAAATTAAAATGACTAGCATTATTCTTACTGATCAAAATTAAAATGACTAGCATTATTCTTACTGATCAAAATTAAAATGACTAGCATTATTCTTACTGATCAAAATTAAAATGACTAGCATTATTCTTACTGATCAGTAAAATACATTAAAAAAAAGAGGATAGAAAATCCGTTTTATGGTAAAAAATTCATTCATTTCAGTTATTTCACAAGAAGAAAAAGAAGAAAACAGGGGGTCCGTTGAATTTCAAGTATTTCGTTTCACCAATAAGATACGAAGACTGACTTCCCATTTGGAATTGCACCGAAAAGATTATTTATCTCAGAGAGGTTTACGTAAAATCCTGGGAAAACGCCAACGACTGCTGTCTTATTTGTCAAAGAAAAATAGAATACGTTATAAAGAATTAATTAGTCACCTGGATATTCGGGAGTCAAAAACTCGTTAAGTGAAAAAGGAATTTGAATTATTTGATTTTTTTATTAGATCTTGAATTTTAATAAACTTCTTTTCATTTTCAGCAATTCATGAAAGAATGAATCGAGGAATAACCTATGAATGTAACAACTACAAGAAAAGACCTCATGATAGTCAATATGGGACCTCACCACCCATCAATGCATGGTGTTCTTCGGCTCATCCTTACTCTAGATGGTGAAGATGTTATTGATTGTGAACCAATATTGGGTTATTTACACAGAGGAATGGAAAAAATTGCGGAAAATCGAACAGTTATACAATATCTACCTTATGTAACACGTTGGGATTATTTAGCTACTATGTTCACAGAAGCAATAACCGTAAATGGACCAGAACAGTTGGGAAATATTCAAGTACCTAAAAGAGCCAGTTATATCAGAGTAATTATGTTAGAGTTGAGTCGTATAGCTTCTCATCTGTTATGGCTTGGCCCCTTTATGGCAGATATTGGTGCACAGACTCCTTTTTTCTATATTTTCAGAGAAAGAGAATTAGTATATGATCTATTCGAAGCTGCCACCGGTATGAGAATGATGCATAATTATTTTCGTATCGGAGGAGTAGCGGCCGATCTACCTTATGGATGGATAGATAAATGTTTGGATTTCTGTGATTATTTTTTAACAGCGGTTTCGGAATATCAAAAACTTATTACGCGAAATCCTATTTTTTTAGAACGAGTTGAGGGAGTAGGCATTATTGGTCCAGAAGAAGCAATAAATTGGGGTTTATCGGGACCAATGCTACGAGCTTCCGGAATCCAATGGGATCTTCGTAAAGTTGATCATTATGAATGTTACGACGAATTGGATTGGGAAATCCATTGGCAAAAAGAAGGAGATTCATTAGCTCGCTATTTAGTCCGAATCGGTGAAATGACGGAATCTATAAAAATTATTCAACAAGCTCTGGAAGGAATTCCAGGGGGGCCCTATGAGAATTTAGAAACCCGGTGCTTTGCTAGAGAAAGGGATCCGGAATGGAATGATTTTGACTATCGATTCATTAGTAAAAAA